ATACAATGGGATTGCGTACGTATATAGTCATAGGAGTAATCTTTAGGAAGTACCTGCCGATATAGCTATCCGTATATCACATCTTTTATCATAATTGAACTTGGTGCAACATAGGTTAGGTCGCACTCTACCATAATGTCTATCTCCTATTCATATTCAATGAAATATTCAAGCACGATGATCCTATATAAGGATATATGCATAAGAAATAGACCCGGGCTCGGTATCCACGTATAAAAATCTCTGTTCTGGGGTTTACATATACACATATATTTTATTATAATTAGAATGATTCTAATTGATAATGATTAGTCGTAAATCAATTGGATTTTGCATCCATTAAGGGAATACAAATGGAGATACAAATTGAAGAGCTGTTCGCTAATTCAAAGTAAGAAAAGTCAGTAAGAGTAAAAGAGTAATAAGTAAATAGTTAATGAAGTAAAGAGTGAATTATTCTAAATTGCCCTGCATTTTACAGTCTGTGACCGGAATCTTTTCACTTTTCTATAGATTCGATAGATCTATAGAAAAGTGAAAAGAGAAGGTAAGTTTTTAAGCGACGCGTGTTTTGAGATAAAATCAATCGAAGAAAAGAATAGAAACAGGATCCAATAAAAAAGAGGAATCCTTTTTTGGAAAAGGATAAGTACAATGGGATTCAAGATCCAAAAAGAAAAGAAATTAAGAAAGCAAATCAAAACAAAATTAGGAGAGGAATAGAAATAGAATAATAATAAATAGAATTCTATAAATTCTATATACTAGATATAATATAAGGAATCTAATTATAGATAGATTCTAGGGAATCTAAGTATATATATATCTAATAGAAATATATAGAATTTCTTTCTTTCTTTATCTATTTTAGATGGGATTTTTTGGCGGCATGGCCAAGTGGTAAGGCGGGGGACTGCAAATCCTTTATCCCCAGTTCGAATCTGGGTGTCGCCTGATCAACAAAAAAAATACTTGAAATTTCTTAATCCTGTTGATCGAACTTGACGAATTCTTGCCTCGCAAAAGCATAGGCAAGGGCTAGGTCTGTCGATACTTGATTTTGAGAATCCGTAGGGCCTATAAAAGACTGTCATCTTTTTTCTCAAAATCTGGGTTCTGAGTGTGGCTAAAACAGGTACCAAGAAATCTGAAGCAACCCAATCTTATTAATGATTGGTTTGGGCTATTCTGAATTGAATCAAATAAAAGAAATAGTGAGAATTCATTCTGGGCATCAGAACTATGAAAGTAAGAAATCGGAAATCTTGGTATCCAAAGGTTCCTAAGAGACACTCCATTTTGGTTACTAAGGTTGAAGAAAGGATTCTAAAAAAGATTATAAAGACTCCCTAATTATTTTACACTATAACTTTATTAATATTGAGGTAGTGTCTACTAACTCTGTCTGCGATGAAATTAGATTAGATAGGCTGATGGTAAATTCATTTAATAATTGTGGGTGGAAAGAACTGAAAATACTTTGTATCCAGACTTACTAGAGGCTCTTAGTGCTGCTCATAAATTTAATAAGAATGGTTGAATGGCTCTTCTTTTTTTTCTTATATCTTAATCTTATTTCATTATATTCTATTTTTATTTTCTTTCTATTTGTATATTTTCTTTGATTTTTTATTATTCTATTTTCTTCTTTTTCCAATCCTTTCTATTTCAATAGGATTCTATTGAATAAGAAATATAGGAACTTTTTATGAGTGGATTCATGAAATTGTTTCATAAAGAGCCGTAAGTAAGAATCCTATTTTGACTCTGCACCATTGATTCCACTATGATTATGAATCAATAATGGAATAATTCCTTCATTTCATAGAGATAGGGGACATCATTCACATGGATATAGTAAGTCTCGCTTGGGCTGCTTTAATGGTAGTGTTTACATTTTCTCTTTCGCTTGTAGTATGGGGAAGGAGTGGGCTTTAGAGCTAGGAATATTACTAATTTAGTACTTTACTTAAAAATCTACTTGTATCAATTGTGATTGTTTTGCGAAAGCTTAAAAAAACTTGACTTGCTTTAGTTTATCTATATCTATATATATCTATATATTATTTATTCTATATATTAGTAGTATTAGATTTCTATTTTCTATTGAATCCTCTATTTCATATTTTTCTTTTATTATTCTATTTCTAGAATATATTATATGGTATTTATATGGTATATCCCCGTACTAATCTTCCTACATTAATTATTTCGATGGGCCCCCGGATCCATATTCATAAGCATAATAAGAGATAGAAAAAAGAAGGAATTCAAGCAGTTGGGCTTGCAATTCTTTTGGATTGATCGAAATGCATACAAATGGGTGTAAAGAAAAAATAGAAGATTCGAGTGCTATTTCATTTTGATGTACGTCTAATATATATTATTACTTAGATATAGATATCTATTGTCAATTGATCTATATAAGAGAAAGCTTCTTTCTGTATACAATACAACTTTATGTTTTATGTACTAAGAATATGAATGAATATGAAATATT